ACTTATTTAAACTTTCTATTTAAAAGAAACGATTTAGAAAGGAAATCCTCCTGTGAGATTCTGTGTATTCTAGAGTTACTTACCATGTCAATTGTCACTTCTTGGTCATTGAGATTCACATCAATTCGAATTAATATTTAGGTATAGATATTACCGCTTTTTTTCTCCTTTTCAAAAACAAAATTGAAATGATTGAAGTTTTTCTATTTGGAATCGTGTTAGGTCTAATTCCTATTACTTTGGCTGGATTATTCGTAACTGCATATTTACAATACAGGCGTGGTGATCAGTTGGACCTTTGATTAATTCAAATTTGATTGGCCTCCTCCTTTCTTTAATCCACAGGAGGTCAAATTCGAATTGTTGTCCAAGCGACTGAATTCATTTCATTTTAATTGGATCTATGAAGAAAAAATCACGCTCTGTAGGATTTGAACCTACGACATCGGGTTTTGGAGACCCGCGTTCTACCGAACTGAACTAAGAGCGCTTTCTTATCAGGATAGAAAAGAATGTAAAGAAAAGATTCTTTCTTTTAAAACAAATCCATTTTCCTTTTATTTATATGCATATATGCTATAGTTTCATAAAAATGAACGATTCCGTGCAACGCAATTTGAACCGATCTCGGTTGATTCCTCCTTACTGCTCAAAGGGGCAGTAATAGGTAGGGATGACAGGATTTGAACCTGTGACATTTTGTACCCAAAACAAACGCGCTACCAAGCTGCGCCACATCCCTTCAATTGTTCTACAGTGTAATTGTAGAGAATTCCTGTCTTGTTTTCCACATCCCTATTTCCTGCATTGAGAGACAAAGTTTTCTGACCATTTCGTCTTTTTTTGGCCTCATTTAACCTATTTTAACATATTTAACATATAATAATAAGAAGGGGAAATCTTATGGATCGTTGTACATTTCAATTGGAATTAGGGATTCCGTGTACAACTCTAAGTAGCCCTTAACTATATTACATATGCATCTGATCATATATGCTTTATGTATTAAAATCAAAAAAAGGAGGTTTTTCAATGCGAGATCTAAAAACATATCTCTCCGTGGCCCCAGTACTAAGTACGCTATGGTTCGGGGCTTTAGCAGGTCTATTGATAGAGATTAATCGTTTTTTCCCCGATGCGTTGACATTCCCCTTTTTTTCATTATAGCTATTGACACCGGAAGGAATGAAGAAGATTAGAAATACAACCAAATATCTGTGACTAATCCCCCCTTATTTTCTCTTTTTTCCCTTTTTTCTAATTTAGAATAAGGGACGAAAGAGAAAGAATAAAAGTGGATTCAACCTCTGCGAGACTCAGTCTCAAATTCGAATTAAACGTGGGGGTAGAGTAGGAAAGTCGCGGTCTAGGGCAAGAATACAAGATCTTTAACTGCCCTTCGGAGTTAAATAGATTTTCGAACGAACTCATTATCATTGTCTTACTTAATTATTTATTATGTATGACTTTGGGCTTTGCTTTGATTTAATTGATTTTTATCTTTTTCTTTTAGAGTTGGATTTCAAGTTAATAACTTCTATTTTTTCCTTCCTTTCTTTTTCTTCATTTCGAATTCAAATAGAAGAGTTGAGTAAATCAAAAATCCAAAGGAGGTTCATGGCCAAGAAGAAAGATGCGCGGGTAGCGGTCATTTTGGAATGTACCAGTTGTATACAAAACGGTGTTAAGAAGGTATCAACGGGTATTTCCAGATATATTACTCAAAAGAACCGGCACAATACGCCCAATCGATTAGAATTGAGAAAATTCTGTCCCTATTGTTACAAACATATGATTCATGGGGAAATAAAGAAATAGATTGAACCAAGGATGTCTTATCCTTGAAAGGGGAAAAATGACATTATATAGAACACATTGAAATATAACTAGAAGATATTGCATTTAAATAAATCCTATTTGGAGTTCAAATGACAATTAAGGAATAGCATTTTCGGGATAAGAAATAAACTAAACAAACAAACAAACCATGGATAAATCCAAGCGACCCTTTCTTAAATCCAAGCGATCTTTTCGTAGGCGTTTGCCCCCGATTCAATCGGGGGATCGAATTGATTATAGAAACATGAGTTTAATTAGTCGATTTATTAGTGAACAGGGAAAAATATTATCTAGACGAGTGAATAGATTGACCTTGAAACAACAACGATTAATTACTATTGCTATAAAACAAGCTCGTATTTTATCTTTGTTACCTTTTCTCAATAATGAGAAACAATTTGAAAGAATTGAGTCGACTACTAGAACTACCGGTCTTAGAACCAGAAATAAATAGGCTTGTTTTTTGTTCACTTCAATCAGAATTCCAATCCGAACTCAAACATGAATTCGTGTTTTTTTGACAAATCTGAGAATCCAGATTTCTGTGTCGTAAAAAAAAACGAATCGGAAAAAAAGATTTTTTTATTGAACGTGTTCATTCATTTTGACTACTTTAAGCGCATTTCTCAGAGTAATTTTGATTCCAACTCCACCCTCCCGGAGTTCATTCTCCGGGGAACCCCATTTAAATTATTTCGGTGTATTCTTTCCAATCCACTTTTTCTCTGATTTCGTTGGAAATCATATAAAGACAATTCCTATTTGATATAGCTATTTGTGCCAGTATTTTACGATTAAGAAGCAACTGCCTCTTATATAAATCATGTATTAATTTACTATAACTATAGGATACTCCCTTTTCTCGAATTACTGCGTTTATCCGAGTGATCCACAAACGACGAAAATTTCTCTTTTGCTTATCCCTATCCCGACGAGCCGAAACCAAAGCTCTTATTTTCTGTTGAGTAATCGTTCGAGTAAGTCTTGAATGAGACCCTCGAAAACTTGATGCAAATAAACGAATTTTTGTTCTACGTTTTCGGGCTATATATCCGCGTTTAACTCTAGTCATTGAATAAAAAAAATTTTGACAAATAACTAATTGATTTTTTTCTTTCAGTTATTATTTTTCCCGTCTTGGCCTATTAATAACTAATAACCAAACGGATTTTTCCAATGTATAAAATCAAAATTCCAATGGCTTTGGCTACTATAACCTTCCCGACCACGATTTTTTGGTATTTTACTGCGAAATATGAAAGAAATAGGAAAATTTCTTTTGCTAGGTGTCAAAAATCTAGTCAAAAAAAAAGAAATAGAAATTAAATCAATAAATAAATAGTGGGTTTCCTCGTTTCTATGGTTACTTCTTAAACGGCGAGGTCTTCTCTATACACCGGAGCCTTTGGCTTCATTTAATATTTCATCAATGTTATTGGTAACTTGTATAGTTCACACCACACTCTTTGGCTCTACCCATGAATTATCCAGTAATAGGTCTTTCACAAAGAGACCCACCTATACAGTAACGGTATTTAATTATGAAAGTTTGCTGGGTAGCTGACCCTCGTACTCCGTTCTTGACCGAGCGATAACTTCATTTTTCTGTTTTTTTTTGAATTTCAATAAGATTTTTCCGCTTAATGGATAACCGTTTGCTACCAATGGAGAATTGTTTCTCATCTTAAATTCAGGTGATTGGATTTGCACCAATGGAAACCATAAACTTTCTACACAATAGAAGGATAGATTTGCTTATTTTTAGATAGTGAATGGAGTCCCTTCTTCCATTCTATCCTATTCACTGGTACTGATCATTCATACTGGAAGCGGTTTTCTTGGCTTTTTTGTGTCAGCTCATGATCTAAACGAGTCGCACATACACCCTAGTACATGTTCCTCGACGCTGAGGGCACCCCCGAAGAGCGGGGGATTTCGTGACATTTCGAATGGGCTGTCTTGTATTTCTAATAAGTTGTTTAATAGTTGGCATGTTGAGTCATATACATAATGGGCTGGTTTAGATTGATCCTAACCGGATTTTTTTTATTTAATATTTATATAGTCAACTCATAGATAAAATATCAAATCACTGATTTGCACAAAATCCATTTTTTCATTCAACTGCTACAAGATCAACAATTCCATAAGCTCGGGCTTCTGTTGCTGACATAAAAACATCTCTTTCCATGTCTTCAGATACAACCCATAAAGGTTTGCCCGTCCTTTGTACATAAACCTTTGTGAGGGTTTCGCGTAGTTTCAGCAGTTCTTCCGCTTCCAGGATAAATTCTCCCGTTTGTGCTTCATAAAAAGAACTAGCAGGTTGATGGATCATTACCCTGATAATAGTTCTATCTGGTGTGATGAAAGAAACAGAAAAGAAAGATAAAGAAAAATAGGAAAAAGGATAGAATTGAACAACCGTACGGGCATTATCTTTTATGCATTGCATACGGCTCTATAATGAAATTAACCCCTACTTTCCCGTTCAAGAAAGATAAAAATAGAATCTATCAACCCCAGATGGGTAAACGATCAAAATGCCACCCTTCTTTTTTTTTCGGAGAAGTTCAAAAATACTATGATGGCTCCGCTGCTTTCTATTTTAAAATGGATTCTTTTTTTTGTCTTTGATTCAGCAATCCCAAAGTTTCTTTTTGAGCTAACCAAAAAAGAAAATTTGGTTTTTTTCGCACTCTTTTTTTATAACTTAAATATTGTTAAGAGCCCATCGGTGTGAAAACAAATAAGTTTGTGACGCTGAATTGGACTTCCGATAGATAAGAGAAAGTCGGAAATATCTTTTATCTCATACTACTCTCTCGATACATAATCAAATCTTTTGAAAAAAAATAAAAAAAAAATTCATATCGAATTCGAAGTGCCATGCTATTATTACTTAATATTCATATGGCGAAGGCATAGTTTTCTTTTTTCTCTCAAATAAAAAAACTTCATTGGCGCCAAGCGTGAGGGAATGCTAGACGTTTGGTAATTTCTCCTCCAACAAGAATAAAAGATCCCATTGACGCGGCCAATCCCATGCATATTGTATGGACTTCTGGTCGTACAAATTGCATAGTATCATAAATGGCTACTCCGGGTATTACCCATCCGCCAGGGGAGTTTATAAACAAATAAAGATCTTTGGTCTCATCCTCGATACTGAGATATACCATAAGACCAATAAGTTGATTCGAGATCTCGCTATCAACCTCTTGGCCTAAAAAAAGTAATCTTTCTCGATAAAGTCGGTTGAGTAGGGTAAAATTGTATCCCTTAGGAACCGTACATGCACCTTTTGATGCATACGGTTCAAAAAAAATAGCGAAGAAAAGAATCAATGTATAGATTCCAGCCCTCTTTCTTTTATTTTTCGAGTTTTTCTACCTTTTTACTTTTTCTTCAATTTTTCAAAAAAGATGCATTTTGATTTCTTCTTTGATAATATAAAAAAAGGGGTAAATAAACTTATCGAATTTACTTCTCATTTACTTCTCATTGATGTATTCTTTCATCGAAATTCAATCCAAATCGCGATGATATTTTCTTGTTCCTGAATGGGCCTCTTTCATCTTTTTAGGTTTATGCTCTACTCCGGGTAAAGATCCGCCCGATTTTGATTTGCACATATAGGACAAATCTTCCCATCACCATTTCTTGTTGTTATGACTTTACAAATAATCATTTATGATACACGTAGTAATCATAAATATATTACCAAGTGGGTTTTTCTAAACGGAGTCTGGATACCTCATTTTTTTCGTCCAGCCAAAGCCAACCATAAATTATTCTAATTGATATAATTCTATGAATTCCCCCAAATAATGCATTTAATTGCAGTTCACGCTCCAATTTTTCGATGATTCAATTTATCTTTCTTGGGCGAAACAGAGGATATCTCGGTCGGGGGAGAGAACGGGGAAATTCCATATGACCCAATATATCTGACAAGTCGCACTATACGTCAACCCAAGATGCATCTTCCTCTCCAGGACTTCGGAAGGGTACTTTTGGAACACCAATAGGCATGGATTGAAAGAAAAAAGGAATTAAATACTATATTTCACTTTGATGTGGAAACGTAACAATATGGTTTTATTGTCTTTATAATATTGACTTTATCATATTTATTTTATCCCTAGATTAGAAAAATTTAGAAAGAAATACAAAATAAATAAAGGAAAATTTTTACGAATAGATCTTTCTAATGATAAATGAAGGATGGACACATTTACTCATAGAAAATGGTATCAATCCACCATTGCATATTGGTACTTATCGAGTATAGAATAAATCTGCTTCTCTTTGTTCTTACGAACCGAATTCTTCCATTATTACGAATAGAATATAGAATCCTAACCCTTGTTAGGAAGTAATCTACTGAACAGGGGAAGTCTATAGGATAGTCATAGTATAACCTTTCCAATGCAATAAAGTTACGTAGTGTCTATTTTTCTTCGATAAAGGGGTATTTTCCATGGGTTTGCCTTGGTATCGTGTTCATACCGTTGTATTGAATGATCCCGGCCGGTTGCTTTCCGTTCATATAATGCATACAGCTCTGGTTGCTGGTTGGGCGGGCTCGATGGCTTTGTATGAATTAGCAGTTTTTGATCCTTCTGACCCTATTCTTGATCCGATGTGGAGACAGGGTATGTTCGTTATACCCTTCATGACTCGTTTAGGAATAACCAATTCGTGGGGGGGTTGGAGTATCACAGGAGGAACTGTAACGAATCCGGGGATTTGGAGTTACGAAGGTGTAGCTGGGGCACATATTGTGTTTTCTGGCTTATGCTTTTTGGCAGCTATCTGGCATTGGGTCTATTGGGATCTAGAAATATTTTCTGATGAACGTACAGGAAAACCCTCTTTGGATTTGCCCAAGATCTTTGGAATTCATTTATTTCTCTCCGGGGTGGCTTGCTTTGGTTTTGGTGCATTTCATGTAACAGGTCTGTACGGCCCTGGAATATGGGTGTCCGATCCTTATGGACTGACGGGAAGAGTACAGCCTGTAAATCCGTCGTGGGGCGTGGAAGGTTTTGATCCTTTTGTTCCGGGAGGAATAGCTTCTCATCATATTGCAGCAGGTACACTGGGCATATTAGCGGGTCTATTCCATCTTAGCGTTCGACCGCCACAACGTCTATACAAAGGGTTACGTATGGGAAATATTGAAACTGTACTCTCCAGTAGTATCGCGGCTGTCTTTTTTGCAGCTTTTGTTGTTGCTGGAACTATGTGGTATGGTTCAGCAACTACTCCCATCGAATTGTTTGGTCCCACTCGTTATCAATGGGATCAGGGTTATTTCCAGCAAGAGATATATCGAAGAGTTAGCGCCGGGCTAGCCGAAAATCAAAGTTTATCAGAAGTCTGGTCTAAAATTCCTGAAAAATTAGCTTTTTATGATTATATCGGCAATAATCCGGCAAAAGGAGGATTATTTAGGGCAGGCTCAATGGATAACGGAGATGGAATAGCGGTAGGATGGTTAGGACATCCTATCTTTAGAGATAAAGAAGGGCGTGAGCTTTTTGTACGTCGTATGCCCACTTTTTTTGAAACATTTCCAGTCGTTTTGGTAGACGGCGACGGGATTGTTAGAGCGGATGTACCTTTTCGAAGGGCAGAATCCAAGTATAGTGTTGA